AATCAAGGATTACTTTCTAAATCTCCATCTATTTCCGAGATCCCTCCTGAAAAATTTTTCAAATACAAAAATTCAGTATCTTCCCACGAATTAGTGAATTAAGCGGGATTCCTTTTTTTTACAGAATAAAGGGGGTCCAGTGTTTACAAATTTCAGGAAATACTTATAAAAAGAAATATTTATACAAATAAAAATGTGGGAGAAATAAACAAGATGCAGGGTCGTTTGTCTGCTTGGCTAGTCAAACGCGGGCTAGTTCATAGATCTTTAGGCTTCGATTACCAAGGAATAGAGACTTTACAAATAAAGCCCGAAGATTGGCATTCCATTGCTGTCATTTTATATGTCTATGGTTACAATTATCTACGTTCCCAATGTGCTTATGATGTCGAACCGGGCGGGCTGTTAGCTAGCGTGTATCATCTTACGAGAATAGAATCCGGTGTGGATCAGCCAGAAGAGGTATGCATAAAAGTATTTGCCCCAAGGAGGAACCCTCGAATTCCGTCTGTTTTCTGGGTTTGGAAAAGTGTGGATTTTCAAGAACGGGAATCCTATGATATGTTGGGAATCTTTTATGATAATCATCCACGCCCGAAACGTATTTTAATGCCCGAAAGTTGGATAGGATGGCCTTTACGTAAAGATTATATTGCCCCCAATTTTTATGAAATACAAGATGCTTTTTGAATTATAAGAAACTTATCTTCACTTCAACAATTTCAAATCAAACAAATCTATATTATAAGTATCTATATTATAAGTATAAGGAATATTTGTACACTCTGTTCTATAACAAACAATCGGAGTAATTGACATTTTTTTCGGAGTATGGTTGGTTAAAAAATAAAAAATCGAATTACGAATTCATTGGAAATTTGAAAGTTGGGAAGATACTTTGATTTTTTATTAGCCGAGCCAATAGAATGAACCAAAAAATTTTCATATCATGAACTTTGTACCGCGAACATCGAACATCACTTAGCTGGTCTGTAGAAAGTCACGGAATGTAGGGGGGAAATGAAGAAATAGAAAAAAAGAAATGAAAGGAGGTCGGATTCTACTTGTATTGTATCTGAGATACATTTTGTCTATTCTCATCCTTTACTTTAACTCCCCCCTTTTTCGTCTTGCAACTAATTTAACTAAATTTAATCCTTTTTCGAATCCACACGAAGAAAGAATATTCTTTTTCAATGATTAGATCTTTTTTATATACTCTTTACCCATCTATTTTATAGGTGGCGTATATCTCTAGACCCTAGAAAAAAAATTACGTCTATGCATGGGCTATACGATTAATGAATATGGATCCATATTCATTAATTTTCAATTAATTTGTAAAATAGATACTCAACCAAATGAATCATGTGCCAGGAACCAGATTTGAACTGGTGACACGAGGATTTTCAGTCCTCTGCTCTACCAACTGAGCTATCCCGACCATTCCCTACGCATCATCTACTCATTTTACTATAAAACAGGGGTCTATGTCAATTAAAAAGGCGAAAGGGTATGACAAAGTCTTATCTAGGCCCCGGAATTTCCTGTATCTTGAAAGGAAGACTTTGTATGTTCTTAGTAAGAGTAATGATATGTATTGGGAATCATTCGAATGAGTAAGAGTACTCCTTGCTCAAAGCTGCTCATGTATTATTTACATCATACATCACAAGACTTGTGATAATAGAAAAACTTTTCTGCTCGGATGCCTTTGTGAAAGAAGAGTAAATGAGTAAGAGACCCAATTTTTATTTGAACCGTTAACAAACAAAGAGGATAATTAGTTAGAGAATCAAATGATCTTTTTATCTTTTTTGGGGATAGAGGGACTTGAACCCTCACGATTTATAAAGTCGACGGATTTTCCTCTTACTATAAATTTCATTGTTGTCAGGATTGACACGTAGAATGGGACTCTATCTTCATTCTCATCCGATGGATCGGTTCTTCAAAAGATCTCTCAGACCGGGGAATAAATGCTTTAATTTATTAAACGCATATTCGACTCTTTCTTCAACTTGGAATCGCTTCACAACAATTCTTCCATTTTTTCATAGTCATAAAAAAAATGCGGGTCGTCATCAATATTTTTTAATTTAATTTTTTTATATAATATATAGTTATTATATATAGTATTTATATATAGTATTTATATTTAAGTACGTCTGCGTATAGGTTTATTCTTCATCTTTTTTGGAGTTTCGATGGAAGAATTTTTATAATAACGCAAGATTGTCAACTCCATTTGTTAGAACAGCTTCCATTGAGTCTCTGCACCTATCCTTTTTTATTCTTCCTTTTGGAAAGAAGGAGTTGGCTCAGGATTGCCCATTTTTTTTATTCCAGGGTTTCTCTGAATTTGAAAGTTCTCACTTAGTAGGTTTCCATACTAAGGCTCAAACCAATTAAGTCCGTAGCGTCTACCGATTTCGCCATATCCCCCCTTTTATCCTTTCGTTTGGAACCGTTGAATTCATTATTATATAAAAATGAATATACCGAAAGGCATTTTATCCTATTTTTTCCTATTTTCTTTCATTTCTAGTCATTTCTAGTAGGAGCTCATATTGCTATGGGCCAATCAGAAATAATTTTATCATTTTTTTATCTTCAATTCAATATAGACAGATATCTATCACTCTATATATGAACCTTTCTTTTCATTTTCCCATGAAAGTTGGAATACTCAAAGGATCGATTTTTTCTTAGTTTTCAAATTAAAGCATAGGAATGTCTTATTCTGATCTGAATTGCATCTTTATATTTCTTTATCTTTTATATATTTATATTTTATTTCTATTATTATATATAGGCCTATTCCATTTTTTTATGCTTTTTTTAGGGGTAGACCCTTATAATATATCTAAAATATAAAATCTTCAACTTAAGATTAAGTTCTTATTAATTATGAATTTTCTTCTTAATCTTAACTTAATTAAGATTAAGAAAATGAAATATAGATTGTTATAGCTAGAACTCATAAAGAATAAATTCTATTTATTAATATTATAAGAATACATTCCAATTTTTATAAAGATTTATAAATAAATGCATATTAAAAAGATTATAAAAACGAATGAAAATCGAATAGAATAGCTAAATAAATTATATAATTTGATCTAAAATTCTATCTAAATCTAATTAAAAATTTTTGATAAAAAAGGAGAAATAGAAGATATTATTCTAATTGTTAGAATTGGAATGTAATAAATTATAGATCGGTATAGTAATCTTTATCTTATTTATATACATACTCTATATTAAAATATTAAAATTAATTTACTGCAATATAGATTTGAAATCGATTTATATTCTATATTTTTTATTATTTATGAATGGTTAATAGCTAAGATATAATTGATGGAAGTATTATGCGTGTAAAGTTTATTTTATGTGAGCCCGCTTAGCTCAGAGGTTAGAGCATCGCATTTGTAATGCGATGGTCATCGGTTCGACTCCGATAGCCGGCTTTTTTCTATTTTTTCTATGTTTTTATATGATTGAGAACGTTTCTTTGAAATTAAAGAAAAAAGACACCTTTCCTTTTTCGATTCTTTATTTTCGATATTTTCGATTTTTTTTTTTATATAGAATCTAAATATATAAATATAAATAAATATACAACAAAAATTCGAAATATTAACTAAACTAAAAATAAATATATACAAGAGTTTATACATATACAATAATTCAATTAATAATTATTAATATACTAAATACAATATAAAATTCCAATCAATAATTATAAAAATAAAAATACTAAACGAAATTTCATTTCAAATAAAAAAATAATGAATATTAATACAAAAAGAAGGAGGAACTTCGGATCCGTACATCTTTCATCTCACTATTCCTTCTAGTGCCATTATTCGTTCTAGTACAATTAATAGAATACTTCCGGGGATTTCGCTTCATTTACCATTTAGTTCAGTTTTAATTTCTTTAATTTAAATAAAATATCAATAACAATAAATAAGGAGTCTTTATGTCGCGTTACCGAGGGCCTCGTTTCAAAAAAATACGACGTCTGGGGGTTTTACCAGGACTAACTAATAAAAAGCCTAGAGATCTTAGAAACCCATCACGTTCCGGGAAAAGATCTCAATATCGTATTCGTCTAGAGGAAAAACAAAAATTACGTTTTCATTATGGTATTACAGAACGACAATTACTTAAATACTTTCGTATCGCTAGAAAAGCCAAAGGGTCAACAGGTCAGGTTTTACTCCAATTACTTGAAATGCGTTTGGACAACATCCTTTTTCGGTTGGGTATGTCTCCGACTATTCCGGGAGCCCGCCAATTAGTTAATCATAGACATATTTTAGTTAATGGTCGTATAGTGGATATACCAAGTTATCGTTGCAAACCCAACGATATTGTTATGGCGAAGGATAAGCAAAAATCTAAAGCTCTCGTTCAAAATTATCTAGATTCATCCCACAGCGAGGAATTGCCAAAACATTTGACTCTTCACCCATTCCCATATAAAGGAGTAGTCAATCAAATAATAGATAATAAGTGGGTCGGTTTGAAAATAAACGAATTGCTAGTCGTAGAATATTATTCCCGTCAGACTTAAGCCTACCTTAAAGAAAAAGGTTTCGAAAAAATGAGCCCTCTTTCGCCAAAAAAATTGATTTAAAATTAAGGGAAAGGGTTTGATCCGGATTTTTCCCCTTCATGTGTTATAGATCGACAGAGATCTTTTTCTTTTTTGTCAACCTTATTCCATAATTTTACATATCGCAGCAATAAAATTAGAAATAGAAAATCTATCTATATCTAGAATATAGATCTATATGAATATATATATATAAAATGAATATATATATAAAATGAATATATATATAAAGATAGAAAGAAGGATCTACCTCTTGGTTGATTTGTTACGGTTAGCGATGTTGGTGAGTTGGGTGAAGGTACGGAAAGAGAGGGATTCGAACCCTCGGTAAACAAAAGTCTACATAGCAGTTCCAATGCTACGCCTTGAACCACTCGGCCACCTCTCCTACACAACAATTATGACCCAGTAACAGAATGAATAGCGAGTTATTCATATTTTTGTTTGGATTGGCTAGGTAAGGTACAACCAACCAATTCGAACTAAAAAAATATCCCATTAAGGATCTTTACTTCAATTAAAAATTCAAGGCTCGGGAATTCAAATAAAAAAGTTTTTATTGTGAAAGGCTAAACTAAAAAGATATTTTTTTCGTATTTGCAAAGATGATGTTCCCGCCTTTTTCTTATATGTTATTTATAGTTATAGGGGATTCAATCAATGAGTTGGAAGGAATCAAGGGATTGGTGGGTTTATGTTTTTTAGACTATGATTAATGGATACCTTTCGATCATGATTCCCTTTAAACGACGATTCCATAAAAATTATAAAATTCCTTTCTTTAAAGTTTTCACCAAAAAAATCGATTATTTCGTAGATCTCTTACAAATTCATGACCCATCCTGGGACTATTGGATTGTATAGCGTCTACTCACTATGCGCATAACACAAACAAAATAGACGGTTATTCGAATTTAATTTACATCATAGAAGAATTATTCGATTCTTTTCCCCCTCTTTGGATCAAAACTTAATAAAAGTCTTTCGCCCGAATCTATAGGAAAAATTCCTTGTCAGTTTCGATTAAATAGGACTAGTTCGCCCAATACTACATTTGGATTGGAATCGTATTCAACTATTTATTTTTGATTCCTAAAAAAAAGGAGCAATTTGAGTCTTTGAATTTGAGTAGAAGGTTCGGTTCGTATCTTTACATTTTATTTGAGATAAATATTGAATTTCTTTTTTTTTAATGAATCTTTTTTATGCTATTTCGTATTGTACAATTCCTTTCTTTGTAGGATTATTTTCCCCCTAGGGAGAATGAAAAGAATTTTAGAATGGATTGGTTACCTATGCCTAGATCACGGATAAATGGAAATTTTATTGATAAGACCTTTTCGGTTGTGGCCAATATTTTATTACGAATAATTCCAACAACTTCAGGCGAAAAGGAGGCATTTACCTATTACAGAGATGGTGTGATTTGATTCTTTTTTTCCCCCAGTCTTATGAGAAAGACAAAAAATTCGGGATAGAAAGAAAAAAGATTATTATTATTATTTTGATCGATTATTGAAAAAAATCTACGCTTGTTGAAGGTGAAGTTTAGAAATAGAACAATTCCTTCTGTCGTGTATCCCCGATTAATGCAGCCTCATATGCTTCCATTATCCATTTTAGCATTGAGCGAAAGGTTACACCTATCGGTTATGTATTACAGGTCAATCCCACTCTACTAGTCCTAATAGGCAGCATAGGGGAAAAGCATTACATCTAGAAATCAACAAGACGAAAGCTTTGTTAAAAATTACTTACCCCCTTCCTTATCTGGATTGGGACTTAAAAGAATGGTTGGGACAACAAATATCCATCTCGTTCGTACCTTGGATACCCATATAACCACCAAAGACTGTTGAAGTGACTAATTCCTGGAAATGAGGGGGCGTTGAGGACAAAGAAATTGTTGGAGTTGCCATTTCTATCTAGTACCAACACGTTTGATGTTAACAAAAGCTCCTGCGCAGGAAGGTTGGCTAGAAATTTCGTGCAAAAACACTAGCCCCACTCAATTCATAATGAAAATAATCGATACATGGAATCAAAAACGATTGAAATATTATCATTATGCATATAAAGGAGGAGCCGTATGAGATGAAAATCTCACGTACGGTTCTGGAACGGAGATTCTTTTAATCGAATGACGACCGTAACGGATGTCAGCTCAATCCGAAGGAAATTATGCAGAAGCTTTACAGAATTATTATGAAGCTATGCGACTAGAAATTGATCCCTACGATCGAAGTTATATACTCTATAACATAGGCCTTATTCACACAAGTAATGGGGATCATACGAAAGCTTTAGAATATTATTTTAGGGCACTAGAACGAAACCCATTCTTACCACAAGCGTTTAATAATATGGCCGTGATCTGTCATTACGTGCGACTATCTCCACTATAGAAAGAAAAAAGGAAAGACAAAAAAATCTTCTAGTAAAAAAAAAGAAAAAAGGCTCTCTACATATGCATCGTCAAAAACAACGATTTTTATGAGCTGTAGCAAGGAACGAAACTTCATATGAGTCGAAAATATGAAGAAATAAGATATGCCTAGATACTTTATTCTATGGATAAAAAAATCGAATTGATAGAGAAGAAGCACCGTAAAGATCAATTAACGAGGTTTGCGCCAATACATTAAGAACTGCTTACTTATGCCCTACATAATAGAAGATAGATAAAAGTTAGTAATCTGCTTATGTAATAGAGGCGATCCACTAAGGTATTGAGCAGCGGTGTAGGATCAGATCCCAAAGATAGTCAGTTTTTCTTTCTTATGCAGGAAAGAAAGCCTTTTTCAAGAATTCTATATAAATTATAAATTTGGATATGAAACCGAGATAGTTACCTTGCAGAAAATGTTAACGAA